CGTATCTTAATGCCGGAAAGTTGGATAGGGTGGCCTTTACGTAAAGATTATATTGCTCCCAATTTTTATGAAATACAAGATGCTCATTGAATAATAAGAAACTCATTTCAGTGTTACAATTCCAGATATTCAAGGAATATTTGTTCGTTCTCTTATAGATCCAGAGAGTCATTTAGATCCAGAGAGTCATTGAAGTCTCATTCATATTATTATGGATATATAGACTAAAAAAAAAAGACAATACAATTAGGGATTCGTCGGATTCTCCAATTTTGAAGATATTTATTTCGGGCGAGCCGAGCTAATAGGACGAACTAAGCGAATTCTGCATCATGAACTTTGTACTGCGCACATCCCTTAGATGAGCTATATAAAGTCAATGTCAATAAAGAAATATAATATGAAAGAAAAAACAAAAACAGAGAAATCAAAGGAGATCGGATTCTATTTGTACTATATCCGAGATGAATCTTGTATATTCCCACCCTTCAACTTCTCTAGACTAGACTTTTCTTTTAAGTCTTTTACGCAATTAATTTACCCTTTCAAATCTATATCAAGTATTCATTTTTTGACCGAGAGGACACGCATTATGGACAAATAAAAAAAAAAAGAGGAAAGATAGTCGAATTCTTTTTTCTTTTACATACCCTTAATACTTTATATTTCTATTAATATACTTTCTATTTTATACTTTTTACTCATCTAAAAATCTAAAAAGGCTATATCTCCAGACACCTAGATAAGTATGTATCATGGTCTATATTATTAACTATATTAATAATATGTATGTCGATTTATATCATCTATATCAATTAATTTAATTAAGTTGTAGAATAGATACTTCTAGACAAATTCATCATGTGTCAGGAACCAGATTTGAACTGGTGACACGAGGATTTTCAGTCCTCTGCTCTACCTGCTGAGCTATCCCGACCATTTCCGACGCGCCGTCTTCCTAATTTTACTAAATGACTTGAGTCTATGTCAATTAAAAAAAAAAAAGACAAAAAGGTATTCTAAAGTCTTATCCTTATCATTGTTAATCATTCCAATTTTCAAAAGGGATTCCTTGTTTTACTCAAAGAAGTTCGTTTGGATGTCTATCCTATCTATCACAAGACTTGTGAAAAAAAAGAAAAATGCAGCCCAGATACATTTGTGACAAAATCGAATGAATGAGAAAGATAACGAATTTTGAACCGTTAAGGAAAAGAGAGAAGAGAGAATAAGATAAACAATTAGGGAGTCGAGCGGGCCCTTTTTTGGGGATAGAGGGACTTGAACCCTCACGATTTATAAAGTCGACGGATTTTCCTTTTACTATAAATTTCTTTGTTGTCGATATTGACATGTAGAATGGGACTCTATCTTTACTCTCGTCCGATTAATCAGCAGACTATGGGGTGAATGATCTGATCAATGAATATTCGATACTCTCGTCAACTTGGAATCGATTCAAATCAAAGCAATTTTTTTTTTATTTTATTATTATTTGAATTATTAATTATTTAATTTTTTAAATTTTTCATATAAATATAATAAAATACAGATTCGGGTCGGTTGTCATTAATCATTTGAGATAGTATTTCAGTACGTATGCCTATGTATATAGGGTTATACTTTACTTTAAACTTTAACTTTCTTTTTTCTGGAATTTTAACTTTAACAGAAGGATTCCTTTACTTGACTAATGCAACGCAGTCAACTCTATTTGTTAGAACAACTTCCATTGAGTCTCTGCACCTATCCTTTTGTATTCTTATTCTGTCTTTATGAACCTTTGTTTGTTTTTTGTTTGTTTTCGAAAAATAGGATTTGGCTCAGGATTGCCCCTTTTTTTTCCGGGGTTTCTCTGAATTTGAAAGTTATCACTTAGTAAGTTTCCATACCAAGGCTCAATCCAATTAAGTCCGTAGCGTCTACCAATTTCGCCATATCCCCTCTTTGTTTTGTGTTTTGAGATTCAGATCTTATTATTATGTTATTTTGTCATTCCCTTTTTTCTTTCATTTCTATTCTACTGGAACTGTTAAAGTCATTAGATATCGATTCCTATATTCCTAGAAAAGTGTTTCCTCTTTTTTTATTATTTTATCAGAAATCATTCTATCATTTCTGTATCCGCAATTCAATATAGATGCATATATACCACATTTATTCTATATGTTTTTCTTCGAATCATTTTTCTTGTGCAATTTTGAATACTCGAACGGTCAATTCTTTTCTTTTTTTTTTTCTATATTCAATTCATTTTTCTATATTCATTTAATTTAATTATGAATTACTACGAATGAAAAGTGAATAGCTAAGATTCCAGTAGTTTACTAAATTCGTGTGCATGTACAATTTCTGTTATGTGAGCCCGCTTAGCTCAGAGGTTAGAGCATCGCATTTGTAATGCGATGGTCATCGGTTCGACTCCGATAGCTGGCTTTTTTTTTCTATTTTTTTTTTCTATATACATTCTTTGTGTATATACAATAAGGTCCGGATATTG